TTTCATTTTAGCCAATGATCCAATCAAAGGACTAATTGGAACTAATGTATCAATCTTTTTCATAGCATTATCCATTAGAAATGAATTTTCTAACATTTGACTTCGTACCACTGAAAGATTTAGTCGCATACTTGAAAGATAACCCAAAAAAAAGAGAGAATGTTTGGATAATTGGTTTATATGGATTCTTCCTGGTTCAGACCACACATAAAAATGACATTGCCATAAATGGACAAGGTAATATTTCCATTTATTCATCAAAAGAGGCGTATCTTTTGAAACCAGAATGGATTTTCCTTGATATCTAACATAATGCATGAAAGGATCCTGGAAGAACAATGGGATAGCCGGAAAATCGTTAGAAAAGACTTCTTCTATAGGATGCTTTATTTTTTCATAGAAATATATTCGCTCAAAAAAGCTCCCAGAAGATGTTAATCGTAAATGACAAGATTGGTTACAGATAAAAAGTAAGATGGATTCATATTCACAAACATGAGAATTATATAGGAATAAAAAGAATCTCGAATTACTTTTAAAAAAAATAGAAATAGATTTATTTGAAATAATAAGACTATTCCAATTATAATAATCGTGAAGAAAAAGACGTAATAAATGCAACGAAGAGGCATCTTTTACCCAGTAGCGAAGGATTTGAACTAAGATTTCCAAATGAATAGGGTAGGGTATTAGTACATCCGATACAGAATTTAAATATGGGAATTTGTCCTCTAAAAATGGAAATATTGAATGAATCGATCGTAAATTAGAATATTTTACAATTTCTGTCCCCTTTAAAGAAGATACTAATCGTATGGAAAATGGAATTTCCACAATGACCGCAAATCCCTCGGATATCAGTTGAGAATACAAATTCTTATTGGACCAAAAAACGTTATTTTGGTTAGAATCATGAGCAACAAGAATCAAATGATTCTGTTGATACATTCGAGTAATTAAACGTTTTACAATTAGTAAACTAGATTTATTGTCATAACCTACATTTTCTAACAAACTCGATTTATTTAAACCACGATCATGAGCAAATGCATAAATATACTCCCGAAAGATAAGTGGGTATAGGAAGTCATGTTTCCAAAATCTATCTAGTTCTAAATATCCTTGAAATTTTGCCATTTGAAATTAGATTTGAACTAGAAATGTAACTAAGAGATTTATTGGGTTATCAAATGATACATAGTACGATACAGCCAAAACAAGGTATTACAAGGTATTATAATAAGAAAAACCTCGGAAAAAGGTAAGACTCATCAACCATCAACGGACTCTCTATCCTCTGTCTTTTTTTTTTTTTTTATTAAATTGGTTTATTTATGTTCATTCTATAATAACAAGATGATTAGAAATCCTTTATTTTTACAATCCAATCGCTCTTTTGATTTTGAAACAAAAAAAAAATAAATCTTTTTATCAATGTACTGCCTTCTTTTACACATCTATCCCCACCTCATAATTCAGAATGGAGAATAACTAATAGTTAGGACTCATAAAAAAATAAATAATCCACTTATGGGAAAAAACTTCCCCGCGGCAAGCACTAATATATTGTTAACATCTAATTAGATCGGAGAATAATTCATTCAAAAATTCAGAACAGGAGCTCGTTACTTTTTATTTCCCTATAATTAGAACCGTAGCAGGGCTCTATCCATTTATTTCCTCGACCCAGCTGTAACTTTAGTTTAATTTTTTTTTCCACGCCCAAAGAATAAAAAAAAAATTAAACAAGGTTTTGACCGATACGGCAAGAATGAAATATTCTTAGAATTCTCCATTGATACGACATGCTGCTTTTTCCATTCATTTCTTTCAGGATCAGTCGCGGTCTTACAAACTCTACCGATGGTATGGACGAATCCATTGCTTCATACAAATGTGTAAAAGATGCTAGTCGCACTTAAAAGCCGAGTACTCTACCGTTGAGTTAGCAACCCCAATCAAATAGCTAAAATGTATAGATACAACCGGAATCCCAATAAATAAAGAAATTGAATTGCAAAGCGCAATCAAAACATTAAAAATGGCAAAACAAAAAAAAAATATATAAAAATTGTCAAATCAAAATATAGATAAAATATGGATAAAGTCAAAATATTTGTAGAGCAACTCTTGTCTCTTATGTTATCCATTATTCTATTTTATTCATTTTAATAATAAAAAAACTAAGGACTTATTGTATCACAGAAAATCCAATGGAACCCGTTATTTGAATGAAATAAAATCTAGGGAACGGAGATAAATAAATGCATTTATCCACGATCGGATTATATTTATTTGATACATTGTTGTCAATATGAATGGAAATGTTGAGAAAAGAATACAATAAAGAAATAGAAAATAAATTAGAAATTGAAATAAAAATGGAAATATTATTAACTAATAAAAAAATTAATTAATAAACAAAATAGAAATATTAAAAGAATTCAATTTTAAATAAAAAAAACTAAGGACTTGTGTTGGATTGGCACTCCATAGATAATTGACATATATACAAAATAAGGTATAACCGGAAGAATAAATTTAATTAAATAATTAAAATAATAAAGTCGAAAAAATCGGGTTTATTCATTATTCAATCAATAAAAAAATAAAAAATAACTTAACCTTTTTATTTTTTATTTGCTCATAGAATTCCAACAAAAAACACCCCATATGACATGAAAATAATATCCAAATTGAAGACCCAATTATCTCTTGATATTTTTTCTATCTATTCTATCAATTATATCAATAAAATATATTTTGATCGTTATAAACGACGACATTCTATAGTAACAATAATAAATTGAGTATGATATGAATAGAACAAGTGAGGAGAGAAAATAGCGAAGAAAAGATTATATAAAGCTATATCTATATACAAGTAATCCACACTCTCTTTTTTATATATTTCATTATATAATTTCATTAATTGAACTTAATTTGGTGATTAAGACCAAGTTCCATAAAAACCCCTGCCTTCTTTAAAATATCATGAACAGTTCCTGTAGGCTGAGCGCCTTTTTCAAGGAAATATAGAATAGCAGGAACATTTAAATCGGTTTGATTCTTTATCGGATCATAAAAACCCACTTTCCGAAGATCTCTTCCTTCTCTTCGGGATCGAACATCAATTGCAACGATTCGATAAATAGCTCATTGGGATAGATGTAGATGAACAATACCCCCCCGAGAAACGTATAAGAAGTTTTCTCCTCGTACGGCTCCAGAAAATTCGAAATTATGTCTATGTATAGAATTCTAATATCAGATAAATCCATAAAATCATCAAATCAATTAAATCACGAATTCTCTTTCTTTCTATGACTTAAATACTTTTTCTTATTCTGTCCAAAAAAAAAAAAATTGCATCCTCATAACTCAAGTTGTATAATTCTCAAATAACTCAAGGAAACCTTTATAAAAATTTCATTTATTGAGCGGTCTTTAATCCCCTTTTGTCTGTCTCTTTTAGAATTTATTTTTTTTTTTTTTTTTTTTTCTTCTAATCTTTTTGTTCAGACAATTGAAAACGGTATTTTCTTGTTCCAGGATCCTTTATCTTTGCCTTGAATCATTGGGTTTAGACATTACTTCGGTGATTTTGAATCGTTTCAAAATGGCAGCAACATACCATTTTTGTGATTTCTTTCCATCAAATAATCATATAAATGGTTGATTCTTGTTTAATACACTTTTAATTTGATCAAAAGAGTTTTACCAATTCAAAAAAAAAACTTTGGATTTGAAACTTGCTTGAATTGGATCTTTTCGATTTATATATCGAAAATAGACTTACAAAGTTGTCTCAATTTATTGATTGATACTAACCCTAGATTCTTGCCCCCGAGAAATGAATCAATACTTTCTGCTCGAGCTCCATCGTGTACAGTAAATTTATATCAAACCACAATACCCCCTCAAAAAAATGAGAGGTCTAGTGGAAAAGAACAAATGATGTCGAGTCAAGAGCACTTTCATTCCTATATAATTACTATATTATATAGTATATAATGGTGGATGTAAGACTCCACAATGGATCGTGTCCTTCAAGTCGCACGTTGCTTTCTACCACATCGTTTTAAACGAAGTTTTACCATAACATTCCTTTAGTTTGTAACCCGTATCTAATTGATTCCATCATGGAATTATGAATAGTCATTGGTTCGGTTGGTACTGGTACATAGTAATCTATACTTTATCTATACTTTATTCATATCTATACTTGATTCATTCAATATAAAAATAAAAAAAAAAAATGGGTAGTTTCTGAAGAAGTTTTAGCAAAAATTCAATTTAACTCCAGATCAAAAAAAATAGTAATAATACTAAAATATTAATTAAATAAAAATTATTCAAAAATTTACAATTATATACCAATTATATCCATAAATTATATACATATTATATATAAAAATCTTAAAAAATATATAAATAAATTGAATAGATTTATAAGAATCTATAATAAATAATTCTAATAATTTAGTCTAATAATTTAGAATAATAATTAATATCAATTAAAATATTTCAAATTCAAAAAAGATATATATTTAAAATAAATAATAATTATATTGAGTAAGAGCACGAATCTAATAAAATAAATTAAGTTTTTTTGAATCTGCATCTTCAAGTAACTTGATAGTGAGAGGATAAATTCAACAATTCTATTTTTTGAGTGAAATGGTGGATAAAAACTGATGTAAGGGAAGATTCGGTTTTTTTTTCATACTGATTGATAAGAAATAATATGGATACCTATATCTATCGAATAGACTAAACAATTGTTACTGAAAGAAATTATAGATATTCTATCTTAAATATTTAAGATTTAGAATCTTTATAATTTTAAAATTTAGAGATCACAAATAGAGTGAATTTTATCTGTGTCTTATTTGAACTCGATTCAATTTGTGAAAAAGATATGATTCCCAGAAGAATTATTAAGCATCACATTTTTCCAATATTCTTACTCTAAAATGAAATAAAAAAATGAAATAGAA